GAGACAGAATAAAGCGCCCATAAAAAAGACGCTTACTGTCTGCTGCTGATTCAACACACTTCCACTGGAGTGTCCGAGTAGATACTGTTATTTTCTCTCGAACCATAATAATATTATTTGATCAGATCATTGAATCATTTATTTCTCTTGTTTCTCTTGCTATTGAAATATCTTCCATTTTTTTTTCTTTTCTATACACGTCTTTTTTTCGGGGGTCTACAGCCATTATGTGGCATAGGAGTTACATCCCGTACGAAAGTTAATAGTATACCACTTCTGCGAATAGCTCGTAATGCTGCGTCTCTTCCGAGACCGGGACCTTTAATCATGACTTCTGCTCGTTGCATACCTTGATCTACTACTGCACGAATAGCATTTGCCGCTGCGGTTTGAGCAGCAAATGGTGTCCCTCTTCTTGTACCTCGGAAGCCACAAGTACCGGCAGAGGACCAAGAAACCACTCGCCCCCGTACATCTGTAACAGTCACAATGGTATTATTGAAACTTGCTTGAATATGAATAACCCCTTTTGGTATTTTACGTGTACTCTTACGTGAACCAATACGTCCACGTGAACCCTTTTTCGGTATAGCTTTTGCCATATTTTATCATCTCATAAATTTGAGTCAGAGATATATGGATATATCCATTTCATGTCAAAACAGATCCCCTATTTGTATATCAGGTCTTTAATGAGCCTTATTATCCTTGTCTTTGTTTATGTCTTGGGTTCGAACAAATTACTATAATTCGTCCCCTACGACGTATTAGTCGACACTTTTCACAAATTTTACGAACGGAAGCTCTTATTTTCATATTTGCCACTCCTTACTTTAATTTTGAATCTACTTCTTGGAAGAAAATAAGTTTCTTGAAATTTTCCATTTTTAATGGTATTCCTACGAAATAAATAGGGAAACACCTAATCTTTCGAATCTTTGTTGCGGAGTCGATAAATTATACGGCCTCTGGTTGAATCATACCGACTTACTTCAATTTTGACTCTATCGCCTGGCAGTATCCGTATAAAACTACGTCGGATCTTTCCTGAAACATGACCTAGAATCATATCTTCATTATCTAAACGAACCCGGAACATACCGTTGGGAAGCGATTCAGTAATTAAACCTTCATGAATCCATTTTTGTTCTTTCATTCCAGGCAAAACCCCCTTGAAGTATTAACTAGTGGAGGAAGAACCCTATTAGACAACCCAGCACTTCTCTTTTCTTTTTCACAAATAAGAAGTTTCATATTCAATTCGGATATTAGAAAGATTACCATATATAACACAAAATTTCTCCGCCTATTCTTTCTAGTCGAGCCTCTCGGTCTGTCATTATACCCCGAGATGTAGAAAGAATTACAACACCCATCCCACCTAAAATTCTAGGAATTCTTTGATAGTTAGAATAGATTCGTAGACCCGGCCGACTGATCCGTTTTAAATTTAAAAGATTTCTATAAGTGCTTTTCCTATTCCTTTTATGTCGTAGGGTTAAAACCAAAAAATATTTGTTGTTTTCTCGATGTTTTCTCACGTTTTCGATAAAACCCTCTCTTAAAAGTATTTTCACAATACTTTCGCTGATATTAGTAGATGCTACTCGAACCACGCTTTTTCTATACATATCGGCATTTCGTATAGAGGTTATTATGTCAGCAATAGTATCACTACCCATGATTAATTAAAATTATTGGTGCCTCCAAATTTGGATATAATCAACATGTTTTTCTTTTTTTTTTTTTTTACGTATTTGTTTATGAATATGAATTTTAAAAGGTATATACGTGAGACAAAATCTACTAAATGAATCTTAATCTATTTCTTTTAAATACCCTACTATAACCATATCGTGGTCTCATTTTATAATACCTCGGGAGCTAATGAAACTATTTTAGTAAAATTGAACTGTCTCAATTCTCGGGCAATCGCACCAAAAACTCGAGTTCCTTTTGGATTTCCTTCTTGATCAATCACAACTGCAGCATTGTCATCATATCGTATTATCATACCGTTGTCACGTTTAAGTTCTTTACAAGTACGTACAATTACAGCTCTGACCACTTCTGATCTTTGTAGAGGCATGTTTGGAACTGCGTCTTTGATCACAGCAACAATAACGTCACCAATACGAGCATATCGACGATTACTAGCTCCTATGATTCGAATACACATCAATTCTCGAGCCCCGCTGTTATCTGCTACATTCAAATGGGTCTGAGGTTGAATCATATCATTTTTTTTTTTTTTTTTTTTTTTTATCTGTTTTTACAATACAAAGGTCAAAGAAAAAAAGAAATATTATTTGTCCAAAAAAAGAAACCTGCATCCGCTATTTTTAATTAGGGCCTATTTCTTTTTTAGCCCGAAATTATAAATTGAGCTCGTATAGGCATTTTGGACGCTGCTATTGAAATAGCCCTTCGGGCTATATTTTCTGTTACTCCACCCATTTCATAAAGAATTCGACCAGGCTTAACAACAGCTACCCAATATTCGGGAGAGCCTTTACCTGAACCCATACGTGTTTCTGCGGGTCTTACTGTAACTGGTTTATCTGGAAATATACGAACCCATATTTTTCCACCGCGACGTGCATTTCGTGTCATGGCTCGTCGACCTGCTTCTATTTGCCTAGATGTGATCCAAGCGGGTTCAAGTGCCTGAAGAGCGTATTTACCAAAACAAATAGTATTACCTCGATAAGATATTCCCTTCATTCTTCCTCTATGTTGTTTACGGAATCTGGTTCTTTTGGGGTTATAGTTGATGGTTTGTTTTGAATTCCATCTCTACTACAGAACTGGACGTGAGAGTTTCTTCTCATCCAGCTCCTCGCGAATAAAAATAAATTCCAATTAAGGATTTAGAATTCAATTCAGATATAATATAATTTGAATTAAGATAGACATGTATTTCATAAGTAATCTGCTGACTCATGGATTTCATTTAATCTAGATCAAATCTATTATTAATTTTTATATCTTATTTGTATAGTTATAGATAATAGATAACTAAATATATTAAATAACTTTTTTTCTTATATTTATCTATTTTAGATTTAGAATGTTAAAAGGAATCTTTCTTTTGTTTTACTCTTTATCGTATTGGATTGACCCTAAATTTAGCAATCCAAGAAAATAAAGTTTTCGCGGGCGAATATTTACTCTTTCAATTTCTATTTCAGTTCTATCATTAGTTCATAACTTTTACGAATAGATTAATTGGTTTCTGGTCGGTTCCGCCATCCCGATCAATGAATCGTTCGAATTCATTTTCACTAGAATCTTTTGAATTCACAGGTTCCATCGTTCCCATCCCTTCTTACTTAATGGTTAGGTCTGAATTCTACAATGGAGCTATTAGTTCTTGAGTCAATATTCTTAGTCTTTATTGGCTCGAAGCTCTTTATTTTTTGTTCGATGAGCAGATCCTTTTAATGATGAATCCTTATTGATGCTTTATTACACAGATTTTTTATGAGATGACTCATAGACCTTACATATTGGAATTTTATATCATCCATATTCTTTTTCTTTCTTTCTTTCATCCTTCCATTTATCCATACCCTTTCTTTTTTATTTCTATTGACAACTTAGAAGCAGATTTTTTAATGAAAAAGTATTTCAGTTGCTACAACAATATGAACAATATATCATATCTTGACTGGTTCTTTGGATCCAGATAATACGAAGGGATGAGTTGGTTATTACTTCTATAGTTATTTGTTTATACTATGGGGCTGGTTACTAACCCTCAAAAAACCAACGAGTCACACACTAAGCATAGCAATTTTATCAAAAGATTAATTTAATTTTTATTAAACCCTATAGAATTATAATTGTTTGTTCATTTTTTTATTGAAGAGAAAATAAAAATAAGAAAGAAATTTCTCTTTTTGTTCCATCGCCGGATAGAATGCAAAGGGAAATAAAGGTTTATTTTATTATTCCCCGTCTATAAATATCCAAATTTTGATGCCTAATACCCCATAGATAGTTCGAACTGTATAGGAACAATAATCAATTTTAGCTCGAATGGTTTGTAGTGGAACCCTACCCTCTCTGATCCATTCAACACGCGCAATTTCTTTTCCGTCGATACGTCCTGCAATTTGCACTTGAATTCCTTTTGTATCTGCTTGTTCAGTTAATTCTATAGCCTTTTTCATTGCTTTGCGAAAAGAAACTCTATTTTTTAATTGGCCGGCTATAAATTCTGCAAGAATATTAGGGTTTCCGTAAGGCTTTTCAATTCGTGTGATAGAAATGTTAAGTTTTCTATTTACAGAATTAAATTCTTTTTGTAAATTCATCTGTAATTCTTCGATTCCTCGGGGTCGACTTTCAATTAATATTTTTGGAAATCCCATATGGATTATGATTTGGATCAGATCGATTCTTTTTTGAATCTCTATACGCGCAATTCCCTCAACGCCAGAGGATGTTTTCATATTTTTTTGTACATAATTCTTGATATAATTTCTTATTTTTTGATCTTCTTGCAGACCCTCAGAATAATTTTTTGGTTGTGCGAACCAAAGGGAATGATGACCTTGGGTTGTACCAAGTCTGAAACCAATTGGATTTATTTTTTGTCCCATGTTCCCCCATTACTATTACTATACATATCATAATACGACATAGTTGTATCCTTTTTTTTCCATTTTGTTTTTTGTGACCACTTAATAGAGTCGGTATCTATATATCCACCTAAGGATATATCTTTCATTACAATAGTTATATGGCAGGTAGGTTTTTGTATGGCAAAACTACGCCCTCGAGCTCGAGGTTTTAATCTCTTCACGATAGTACCTTCATTTACTTCGGCTTTACTAATGACTAAATTTGCTTCATTGGAACCCATATTGAAACTAGCATTTGCTGCTGCAGAATAAACTAATTTGAAAATGGGATAACATGCTCGATAAGGCATGAGTTCTAATATCATAAGTGTTTCTTCGTAGGAACGCCCACGAATTTGATCAATTACTCTT